TGATCCCATTTTGAATGGGTTATATCGGGGAACAATCAAAAAAAAAATTTCACCTTCAATCATAAATAAAATTTCGTTAGAAAATTTCATAGAGACAATGGAAATTAATAAGATTCATAGTCTCCTTCTTCCTGATACTGATTACCAAGAGGTTGAACAGAAAATAGACCGATTTGATAAAAAAACTTTTTCAACGGAAAATCGTCATTTATTTACTTTAATCAGTAAATTCGATAGAGAATCGGGATCGAGTTTAAATTGGAAGGGCCTCTCTTTATTTTCAGAAAAAGAACAAGGAAGGATTGGTTCAGAAAAAAGAGCCAAATTTTACAAATTTTTATTGAATACAATTCTAACTAGCCCTAATGGTCAAAAAACAAAACAAAAATTTGTAATAAAAGAAATCAGTAAAAAAGTCCCTAGATGGTCATACAAACTTATTACCGAATTGGAATTCCTGTCGGGCGCAGCTCATGAAGGCCTACCGTTGGATTATCATATACGTTCAAGAAAAAGGGATCGTGTAATAATTTATAGGCCTACTAAACGTAGTCGCAAAGCAAGTGTCAAAAACTGGGTGTCTATTAGAGACTATTCGGAAGAATCAGATTTTCGTCGAGAATTCATCAAAGGTTCTATGCGTGTTCAAAGGCGTAAAACTTTTATTTCGAAATTGTTTCAAGCAAATGCGCATTCCCCCCTTTTTTTGGACAGAATAAAAAAATCCCCCCTTTTTTCTTTTAATATCCCTGAACAGATGAAATTTTTTTTTAGAAATTGGATGGGTAAAGGATCAGAATTTAAAGATTATACAGAGGAACAAAAAAAAAAACAAAAGGAAGAAGAAGATAACAAAATAAAGGAAAAAACGTGGATAAAAATCGCGGAAGCCTGGGATTTTGTTCCATATCCACAAGCAACAAGAAGTTTAATTTTAATAATTCAATCTATTTTTAGAAAATATATTTTATTACCTTCATTGATAATAGTTAAAAATATTGGGCGTATTTTATTATCTCAACCCCCTGAGTGGGCTGAGGACTTCGATGAGTGGAATAGAGAAAAGCATATTATATGTACCTATAACGGTGTTCAAGTATCAGAACTCGAACTTCCCATAAATTGGTTTAAAGATGGTATTCAGATAAAAATAGTATTTCCTTTTTATTTGAAACCTTGGCACAGATCCAAATTGAGGCCCTATTTTTCTTTTTATAAAGATCTAAAGAAAGAACAACAAAAGTTTTCTTTTTTAACGGCTTGGGGAACGCAAACTACCCTTCCCTTTGGTTCTGTCCCCCCCAAAACTTCCTTTTTTAAGCCTATTTTTAAAGAACTTAAAAAAAAAATTAGAAAAACAAAAAATAATCATTTTCGAGTTATAAGCGTTTTAAAAGAAAGAACAAAAAATTTTCTACAAGATTCAAAAGAACCAAAAAGGGTGGTTATCAAAAACATTTTATTTCTGTTTATAAAAAAAATAAAAAAAGAACTCTTAAAAGTACATCCAACTCGATTATTTATATTGAGAAAGGTGTATGAACCCGGCGAAACTAACCAAAAAAAAGATTCTATAATTAGGAATCAGATAATTCACGACTCGTTTAGAAAAATTAAATCTACAGATAATACAAATTATTCACTGAGAGAAAAAAAAATTAAAAATCTGGCTGATAGAACAAGCACAATCAGAAAGAAAACAAAGAGTCTTACAAAAGAAAAAAACAGCAACGCCAAGAAAAGAAGTAGTCCTAACAAAACAAGTTATAGTTATAATGGAAAAGAAAAATCACCAAAAATTTTTTGGAAAATATTAAAAATAAAAAAAAGAAGAAATCTATTAATCTATAAATTAGATTTGTTTATAAAAATTTTCATTAAAAGAATATACATCGATATCTTTCTATGTATCATTCATATTGCCAGAATTCCTACACAACTAGTTCTTGAATCAATTCTTGAATCAAGAAATTTTTGTTTTGATAAATACATTTACAATAATAAAACAAATCAAGAAATAAAAAAAAAAAAAAACAAAAAAGAAATTAACTTTATTTCGACTCTAAAAAGTGAACTTTACAATATTAAGAATAGTAAGAGGAATTCACATCTTTTTTTTGACTTATCCTCTTTATCACAAGCATATGTATTTTACAAATTATCACAAACCCAAGTTATTAATTTGTATAAGTTAAGATCTATTTTTGAGTATCATGGAACTCCCGTTTTTCTTAAGACTGCAATAAAAAATTATTTTGTAACACAAGGAATATTTCATTCCGAATTAAGACATACAAAACTTTCAAGTTCTGAAACGAATCAATGGAAAAACTGGTTAAGAGGTCATTATCAATACAATTTATCTCAGATTAGATGGTTTGAATTAATACCACAAAAATGGCGAACTACAATAAATGAAGGTGGTATTACCCAAAATAAATATTTAACAAAATGGAATTCGTATGAAAAAGATCGATTACTTTATCACAAAAAACAAAAGGATTTTAAAGTATATCCATTACCAAACCAAAAAGATAATTTTCCAAAATACTATATATATAATCTTTTATCATATAAATCTATTAATTCTGAAATTCAGAAGTCCTCATATATTATTTATGGATCACCATCAGAATTAAATAACAACCAAAAAATTACTTTTAATTACAACAATTCTAAACAAAATTTATTTGAAAGCCTGGAGGAAATTCCTATCAATCATTATCTAGAAAAGGGCGATATTATGTATATGCAAAAAAATCCAGATAGAAAATATTTTGATTGGACAATTCTCAATTTTTTTCTAAGACAAAAAATAGATATTGAGGCCTGGACCAAAATGGATTATAGCAGTAATATAAATACTAAGCTTGGAAGTAAGAATTACCAAAAAATTGAGAAAATGGATAAAAACGATATTTTTTATCTGATGATTCATCAAGATTTAGAAATAAATCCAATCAATGACAAGAAACTCTTTTTTGATTGGATGGAAATGAATGAAGAAATCCTAAACCCAATATCGACAAATATGAAACTTCCGTTCTTCCCAGAATTTGTGCCACTTTATAATGTATACAAAATAAAACCATGGATTATACCAAGCAAATTACTTCTTTTAAATTTAAATAAAAAGAAAAACATCAATGAAAAGAAAAAATTCCATTTTTTTAGACCATCGAGTGAAAAAAGATATTCTGAATTAATGAATAGAAATCAAGAAGAAAAAGAACCCGCGGGCCGAAGAGGCCTTGGATCATATTCACAAAACCAAGATAAAATGAAAAAACAATATAAGATCCGAAATAAGATGAGACCAGAAATAATTTTCTTACGGAAACACTATTTGCTTTTTCAATGGATAATAGACGATGGTTTAATTCCGAATTTAACTGAAAGAATGATCAATAATATCAAGATATATTGTTACTTGCTTGGACTGATAAATCCAAGAGATACTACTATATCGTCTATTCAAAGGAAAGAAATAAATCTGGATATAATGGTGATTCGAAAAAAATTGACTCCTATGGAATTGAATAAAAAGGGGATATTTTTTATCGATCCCATTCGTTTGTCTGTAAAAAACGACGGATACTTTATTATATATCAAACCATAGGTATATCGTTGGTTCATAAAAGTAAGTACCAAACTCCTCAAAGATATCGAGAACAAAGATATATCAATAAAAATAAATTGGATGAATCTATCCCAAGATATCAAATAATAATTCGAAAGAGAGACAAAAAACATTATGATTTTATCGTTCCTGAAAAGATTTTATCATCTAGACGTCGTAGAGAATTGAGAATTCTAATTTCTTTCAACTCAAAGAATATAAATAGTGTGGATAAAAATCGAGTATTTTGTAACAAAAAGAACATAAAAAACAGGAATCCTTTTTTGGATCAAAAAAAGCATCTTGATAGAGATAAAAATGAATTAATTAAATTAAAGTTATTTCTTTGGCCTAATTATCGATTAGAAGACTTAGCTTGTATGAATAGATATTGGTTTAATACCAATAATGGAAGCCGTTTTAGTTTGTTAAGAATATATCCACAATTAAAAATTGTTTGATGGTACATTTTTCCTATATATTCTGTACCATATAGAAAAGCAAACAGATGCATATATGCCCTGTCTTACGTCCCAGTCTAATATTAGATCTTTTTTATTTAATACTAAGTCAATGGCGTATCAATTTGTTTGGATAAAATCTATAAAATAAACGAATATATGGAATATTCCGAATTTTCGGTCTAAATTATTTGATGTTGTAAGTGTAAAAACGTACCATCTACTTTTTTATCCCTGTCCAACTAAAATTAAAATTCTTGTGTATACTAATTACTACATTAAAATGACTAATATTATTATTACTGATCAAATAATATATTTTATATGTAAATTAAAGGGTAGAAGGAGCTTTTTATGATAAAAAATCCATTCAGTGCAATTATTTTGAAAGAGGAAAACGAAGACAACAAGGGGTCTGTTGAATTTCAAGTAGTGAGTTTCACCAATAGGATACGGAGACTTACTTCACATTTGGAATTGCACAAAAAAGACTATTTATCTCAGAGAGGTCTGCGTAAAATTCTAGGAAAACGTCAACGGCTGCTCGCCTATTTGTCAAAAAAAAATAGAGTACGTTATAAAGAATTAATCGGACAGTTGGAGATTCGAGAAACAAAAAATCATTAATTTGAAGAGTCGTTTTGAATTTTCGCTTAAATTTTGATGAACCTCTTTTCGCTTTCAGCAATTCATGGAAGAATGAATCGGGAAAAAACCTATGACTGCACCAGCTACACGAAATGACCTTATGATAGTCAATATGGGCCCTCAGCACCCATCAATGCACGGTGTTCTTCGACTCATTGTTACTCTAGATGGTGAAGATGTTATTGACTGTGAACCGATATTGGGTTATTTACATAGAGGAATGGAAAAAATTGCGGAAAACCGAACAATTATACAATATTTACCTTATGTAACACGTTGGGATTATTTAGCTACTATGTTCACTGAAGCAATAACTGTAAATGCACCAGAGCAGTTAGGCAATATTCAAGTGCCTAAAAGGGCCAGCTATATCAGAGTCATTATGTTAGAGTTAAGTCGTATAGCTTCGCATTTGTTATGGCTTGGCCCTTTTATGGCAGATATTGGCGCACAGACCCCCTTCTTCTATATTTTTCGAGAAAGAGAATTGATATATGACCTATTCGAAGCTGCTACCGGTATGCGAATGATGCATAATTATTTTCGTATTGGAGGAGTCGCTGCTGATTTACCTTATGGCTGGGTAGATAAATGTTTGGATTTTTGTGATTATTTTTTAACAAGAGTTACTGAATATCAAAGACTTATTACACGGAATCCTGTTTTTTTAGAGCGAGTTGAGGGAGTAGGCATTATTGGCGGAGAGGAGGCAATTAATTGGGGTTTATCGGGACCAATGCTACGAGCTTCCGGAATACAATGGGATCTTCGAAAGGTTGATCATTATGAGTCTTACGATGAATTTGATTGGGGAGTTCAATGGCAAAAGGAAGGGGATTCATTAGCTCGTTATTTAGTACGAATCGGTGAAATGACAGAATCAATAAAAATTATTCAACAGGCTTTAGAAGGAATTCCGGGGGGGCCCTATGAGAATTTAGAAATCCGGCGCTTTGATAAAGTATGGGATCCCGGATGGAATGATTTTGACTATCGATTTATCAGTAAAAAAACTTCTCCTACTTTTGAATTGTCAAAACAAGAACTTTATGTGAGAGTCGAAGCCCCAAAAGGAGAATTAGGAATTTTTCTGATAGGAGATAAGGGTGTTTTTCCTTGGAGATGGAAAATCCGACCACCGGGTTTTATCAATTTGCAAATCCTTCCTCAATTAGTTAAAAGAATGAAATTGGCTGATATTATGACAATACTAGGTAGCATAGATATCATTATGGGAGAAGTTGATCGTTAAAATGATAATAGATACAACAGAAGTACAAGCTATCAATTCTTTTTTTAGATTGGAATCCTTAAAAGAGGTATATGAGATCATATGGATGCTTGTCCCTATTTTTACTCCTGTATTAGGAATCACAATAGGTGTACTAGTAATTGTTTGGTTAGAAAGAGAAATATCTGCGGGGATACAACAACGTATTGGCCCTGAATACGCCGGGCCTTTGGGAATTCTTCAAGCTTTAGCAGATGGTACAAAATTACTTTTCAAAGAGAATCTTCTTCCATCAAGAGGAGATACTCGTTTATTCAGTATCGGACCATCCATAGCAGTCACATCAATTCTACTAAGTTCTTTAGTAATTCCTTTTGGATATCGCCTTGTTCTAGCCGATTTAAGTATTGGTGTTTTTTTATGGATGGCCATTTCAAGTATTGCTCCCGTGGGCCTTCTTATGTCAGGTTATGGATCAAATAATAAATATTCCTTTTTAGGTGGTTTACGGGCTGCTGCTCAATCAATTAGTTATGAAATACCATTAACTCTATGTGTGTTATCAATATCTCTACGTGTGATTCGTTAAGACATAAAATTTCCTCTATGTCTTTTCTTTCTAGGAAGGAAATTTCATGGGTTGAATATACCTTTTTATTTTTTATTCATCATTCGGGTTGATGAACTAAACCAGATAGTTATATGAGTGAAAAAAACAGTTTCTTACTTTGCAGTAAAAAGATTCAGTCTCATTTCCTATGTACAAGTGTTAAGTGAAAGTAAACATAAGCATTATATACTATACTATTTACCCCAAGATTGAGTGATTAGTCATCATGACTTGAAGCGGGTTCAAAAGGAGCAACTATCTAGGGATTTTACTAGCTATTAACAGACATGTATTACCCTAATGAGCGGGGGGGTCCTTGTGACCAAAAAGGGTGGATAGTTAGGAACACCAAGGTACACAAAGGATTCGTAATAGAGATTATGTAAGTTATTCAACAGGATTTTTCTGTTCATACTGCATAGCATAAAAGGGATTCTAATTGGGGCTTTATGTTGGTAGAAATGATGAAGGAGTACTCCCCACGATTCCGATCCAGAGTATTTTCCTATCCACCGATTAAGTAAATAACTATCAAGAACGAAGTAATCCTTTACTTAAAGTACCTTTTTATGAGAAAGGAGAATAGGAACAAAAAAATAAACTCGAAAGAATTAACTTGCACTACAAAAAAGATATTTTTTAGAGAGATAGAATCCTTGTAATGTTTCGTGAACTAATGCAATGTATCTTTTTTTTCGTAATCAAAAATGCTAGGTTGAAATATTTATTGAGATTTCTACAAAAAACTTTTTATTTAAAGGTTAAGTTATTACTCAACAAAAAATTTTAAATTTTTAAAAGATAAGATCAATTCAGAAGCACTTTATAATAAAAAATAATAGATAGCAGACAGAATTCCATTGTCTAATTGGGGACCTTGTGATAGATTTGGATTCTATCCTACAAAACATATCAAGATAAAAAATAGCA